AATAAGATGCCTGAAAAAGGATTATTTTGATAGAATAAATTATGTAATTTTACTCTTATTACATTTAATAGAATTAAACTACTTCTTAAAATATCAAAAATTTTTATACATCATATATTAAAACGTAAAAGATAAGCTAAATTAAGCTATTAGGTTCATACCCTAAGAATGGATGTATCCTCTTTTTAATAAAATTTTATAAAATTATATTTTTAAACTTTTTGATTTTAGGCACCTTAATTTCGATTTCCTCATATTCTTGATTATCAATATGAATAGGCTTGGAAATTAATATAATTTCATTTATTCCATTGATTTCTAAAAAAAAAGATTTAAAATCATCAGAATCTACGATGAAATATTTTATTATTCAATCTATTAGTTCAATATTAATTTTAATAGCAGCCTTAATTATAGTTTTTTATAATGAATTTGTCCCCCCCATAAATTCACTTATTTTAATTATAAATTCTGCATTTTTAATAAAATTAGGAGCTGCCCCCTTCCATTTTTGATTTCCTGAGGTTATAGAAGGTTTATCATGAATTAATTGTTTTATTTTAATAACCTGACAAAAAATCTCTCCATTTATATTGATTATAAATAATAAAGCCTGAAATAATTTAATTATTGTAGTAATTTTTTTTTGTTTATTAATTAGAGTAATTATATCATTTAATCAAATTAGTTTACGTAAAATTTTGACATTTTCTTCAATTAATAATATTGCCTGAATATTAGCTTCTCTTCAATGTTCATATTCAATTTGATTAATATATTTTATTTTATATAGTTTTATAAATTTACCTTTAATAATTATATTTAATAGAATATCAATAAATTATTTAAATCAAATATTAAATTTTACACAAAAATCTTTTTTAATAAAATTATTTTTAATTGTAAATTTTTTTTCTTTGGGGGGCTTACCTCCTTTTATTGGATTTTTGCCTAAATGATTAGTAATTTATTCGTTAAGATTACAAAATTTAGAATTTTTGTCTTTTCTATTAATTGTAATGACTTTAATTTTACTTTATGTCTATATTCGTATAGTATTTTTTTCTTTAACTTTTATAAGAACTGAAAGAAAAGTTGTTATTAAATTCGAATCAAAATTATTTGTTATCTTAAGTTTCATAATATTGGTATTACTAATTTTTATAACTTTAATTTTTAACTTAATTTAAGGATTTAAGTTAAAACTTAAACTAATAACCTTCAAAGTTATAAATGAAATAATTTCAAGCCTTAAGGCTTTAGAAATTTCACCTTTAAATTTGCAATTTAAAATCATAATTGACTATAAAACCTGATAGAAGAAATTTTTCATAAATAAATTTACAGTTTATTGCCTAAATTCAGCCATTCCATCGAATAAATGGTTGTTTTCAACTAATCATAAAGATATTGGAACTTTATATTTTATTTTTGGATCTTGATCAGGAATGGTTGGAACATCTTTAAGATTATTAATTCGGATTGAACTTAGAAATCCTGGATCTTTAATTGGTGATGATCAAATTTATAATGTAGTAGTAACTGCTCATGCTTTTATTATAATTTTTTTTATAGTTATACCTATTATAATTGGTGGATTTGGAAATTGACTGGTTCCTTTAATACTTGGAGCTCCTGACATAGCTTTTCCTCGAATAAATAACATAAGATTTTGATTACTTCCTCCATCATTATCATTATTATTAATAAGGAGAGTAGTGGAAAGAGGAGCTGGGACAGGGTGAACTGTTTATCCTCCTTTATCATCAAATTTAGCTCATAGAGGATCATCGGTAGACTTAGCTATTTTTAGCCTCCATTTAGCAGGAATCTCATCAATTTTAGGGGCAGTAAACTTTATTACTACTGTTATTAATATACGGCCTTTAGGAATAAGATTTGATCGTTTACCTTTATTTGTATGATCCGTGGTAATTACAGCTATTTTACTTCTTTTATCTTTACCTGTATTAGCAGGAGCTATCACAATATTATTAACAGACCGAAATATTAATACTTCATTTTTTGATCCATCAGGTGGTGGAGATCCAATTCTTTATCAACATTTATTTTGATTTTTTGGTCACCCTGAAGTTTATATTTTAATTCTCCCTGGGTTTGGAATAATTTCTCATATTATTAGTCAAGAAAGATTGAAAAAAGAAGCTTTTGGAACCTTAGGAATAATTTATGCAATATTAGCAATTGGCTTATTAGGCTTTGTTGTATGGGCTCATCATATATTCACTGTAGGAATAGATGTTGATACCCGGGCTTATTTTACATCTGCTACGATAATTATTGCGGTTCCTACTGGAATTAAAATTTTCAGATGATTAGCAACTTTACATGGAGTTCAATTAAATTACTCGTCTTCTCTTTTGTGAGCTTTAGGATTTGTTTATTTATTTACAGTAGGTGGATTAACAGGAGTAGTTTTAGCAAATTCATCGATTGATATTATACTTCATGATACATATTATGTAGTTGCTCATTTTCATTATGTTTTATCTATAGGAGCTGTATTTGCAATTATAGCAGGATTTATTCATTGATATCCTTTATTTACAGGATTAACATTAAACAATAAGATATGCAAGCTTCAGTTTATTTGTATATTTTTTGGAGTAAATTTAACTTTTTTTCCACAGCATTTTCTAGGATTAAGAGGAATACCACGTCGTTATTCAGATTATCCGGATGCTTATATAATATGAAATGTGATTTCTTCAATTGGCTCATTAATTTCATTATTAAGAGTAATTTATTTTTTATATATTATTTGAGAGAGTTTTATTAGTTATCAAAAAAATATTTTTAGATTAAATTTATCTTCTTCTGTTGAATGATTTCAAGAATTTCCTCCGTTAGAACATTCATATTCAGAGCTTCCTATATTAAATAGAAATTTCTGAAATGGCAGATAAGTGCAATGGACTTAAACCCCATAAATAAAGATTTCTTTTTTTGGAAATAGCAACTTGAAAATTAATTTTAATTCAAGATAGATCATCACCTTTTATAGAACAATTATCTTTTTTTCACGATCACACTTTATTGATTCTAATTGTTATTACAATTTTAGTAAGACAAATATTAGTAAGATTATTTTTAAATAAATTTATTCATCGTTACTTACTTGAAGGTCAAATAATCGAATTGATTTGAACAATTTTACCTGCTTTAATTTTAATTTTTATTGCTTTACCTTCTTTAAAGTTAATTTATGTATTAGATGAAATTAATAACCCTTTAATTTCTATTAAAACAATTGGGCATCAGTGATATTGATCTTATGAATATTCAGATTTTAAAGATATTGAGTTTGATTCTTATATAACCCCTATAAATGATATATTAGAATTTAACTTTCGCTTATTAGATGTTGATAATCGAATAATTGTGCCTTTTTTATCAAAAATTCGAATGTTGATTTCATCAGCAGATGTAATTCATGCTTGAACAATTCCTTCATTAGGCGTAAAAATTGATGCAACCCCAGGTCGAATTAATCAAATAAGATTTTCTATTGTACGATCAAGTTTATTTTATGGGCAATGTTCAGAAATTTGTGGAGCTAATCATAGATTTATACCTATTGTAGTTGAGAGTATTTCTCCTGATTATTTTATTAAATGAGTTAGAAAAATTTAATCATTAAATAACTGAAAGTCAGTTCTGGTCTCTTAAACCTAGATATAGTAATTAACGTCTACTTTTAATGAAAAATTTAGTTAATTTATAATATCAATTTGTCAAATTGGGGTAGAATTATTTCAGTTTTTTATTCCTCAAATATCTCCATTAAGTTGACTAATTTTAATATTTTTCTTTCTAACAATTATATTCATAATTAGTATATTAATCTATAATTTATTTTTAAAATTTATTAACGTAAATAAAATGAATAATTATATATTATTTAAAAATTGAAAATGATAATAAATTTATTCTCTTCTTTTGATCCTTCATCAAATATAAATTTTTCATTAAATTGATTAAGAATTATAATTAGACTTTTAATTTTACCTATATTATTTTGATTAATTCCATCACGAATTTCATATCTATTTATAAAAGTTGTTTCATCTTTACATAATGAATTTAAATTAATTGCAGGAAAAAATTATTATGGGATTACTATATTATTAATTTCTTTATTAATATTCATTTTATTTAATAATTTTTTAGGCTTATTTCCCTATATTTTTACTAGATCAAGACATATAGTATTTTCCTTATCCTTAGCATTACCTTTATGATTAACATTAATAATTAATGGATGAATAAATAATTTTATTATAATACTAGCACATTTGGTACCTCAAGGAACTCCAAAAGTTTTGATACCTTTTATAGTTTGTATTGAAACAATTAGGAACATAATTCGACCAGGAACTTTAGCAATTCGGTTATCAGCAAATATTATTGCTGGTCATTTATTGATAACTTTATTAGGAAATACAGGAAATATGATTACATATTATTTTTTAAGAATCTTATTAATGGTACAAATTTTTCTATTAGTTCTAGAGTCTGCTGTATCAATTATTCAATCATATGTATTTTCTATTTTAATAACCTTATATTCAAGTGAAGTAAATTATGTTAAAAAATCATTCTTTTCATTTAGTAGATTACAGACCGTGACCAATTTTAGGTTCATTTAGTGCTTTAATTTTAATATCAGGGTTAACAAAATGATTTAATCTGTATAATCATAATTTGTTTTTGTTATCTTTAATATTAATAATTTTAGTTATATATCAATGATGACGAGATATTTTTCGTGAAGCAACTTTCTCAGGTTTCCATACTTTGGAGGTTTCTAAAGGAATACGTTGAGGGATAATTCTTTTTATTACATCAGAAGTTTTATTTTTTATTTCTTTTTTTTGAAGATTTTTTCATAATAGATTAAGCCCAATTGTTGAATTAGGGATAAATTGACCTCCTTTTGGTATTAAAACTTTTAATCCTATTCAAATCCCTCTTTTAAATACAATTATTTTACTATCATCAGGTTTAACAGTAACATGAGCTCATCATAGTTTAATGGAAAATAATTTTAAAGAAACTTTAATTGGTTTATTAATAACAATTATTTTAGGAATTTACTTTTCTATACTTCAAGCTTATGAATATTATGAATCATCATTTTGTATATCTGATTCTTCTTATGGAAGTTCATTTTTTATTGCTACAGGTTTCCATGGAATTCATGTTATTATTGGTACATTATTTTTGTTAGTAAGATTAATTCGACATTTAAATAATCATTTTTCTAAATTACATCATTTTGGATTTGAAGCAGCAGCATGATATTGACATTTTGTTGATGTTGTATGATTATTTTTATATTGTTCAATTTATTGGTGAGGTAGATAAATTTATATAGTATAAGTATTATAACTAGCTTCCAATTAGTAGATCTATAAGTAGTATAAATAATAAAAATTTTAAATTTTATATTTTTTTTAATTCTTTTTATTTTAATACTTTTAATTATAATTTTAAATTTAATTTCAAAAAAATCTTTTAAAGATCGAGAAAAAAGATCACCTTTTGAATGTGGATTTGACCCTAAAGTATTAGGCCGTTTACCATTTTCATTACATTTTTTTTTAATTGCAATATTATTTTTAATTTTTGATGTTGAAATTACAATTTTATTTCCTATAATTATTTCATTAAAGTTTTCTAACTTAATTTGATATTTAATTATAATAACAACATTTATTATAATTCTCTTGATTGGTTTATACCATGAATGAAATGAAGGTTCATTAAATTGAAAATCTTAGGATAATAGTTAATTATAACATTTAACTTGCAATTAAAAATTTTTGAATTCATTTTATCTTAAGTAAAAAGCAAAATTTTGCATTTAGTTTCGACCTAAAAATTTGATTTTAATCTTTACTTTTAATTGAAACCAAAAAGAGGTTTATCACTGTTAATGATAAAAATGAATAATTTTCCAATTAAAGAAATAATTAACTCAAGTTTCTAACTTGAAAAAAAGCATTATAGTTTATATTTCTGTTTATATAGTTTAACAAAAAATATTACATTTTCATTGTAAAGATAACTTTTTTATAAATACTTAAAAATAAGAATATTTCCTTTATATCTTCAGTATAATGCTCTAATAAGCTATCTAAGTAAAATATTATAGTTAAAAATAGAATAAATAATAAAATAAAGATTTTAATATTTCTTTGAAAAAAAAATTGAAAAATTTTTGATGTATTTATAAGAAAATTAAAAATTTTTTGACATCTGTAATTTTCTATTCATCTTTGATCAATTTTTGTTAAAAGTAAATTTCTCATTTTTAGAGGATTTTTAGTTAATATTAAAGTTCTTAAATAAGGTAAATTTCATAATGACGAAAGAAAGATTGAGGACTTATAAAATAATAAACTAAAATTTTTAAATTTAAAGTCAATTTTTGAAAGATAAAACCCAATAAATATTCCAGAAAATGTTGATGTTAAAGTTATAAATTTTATTTTTATACATAATATAATTAAATAAGGCGATCTAAAAATAATTCAGTTCAAAAAAGCTCCTATTATGATAGCGGGAAATACTAAAAAGATTATTCTTATTATTATATTATTTATACTATCTTTTATATTATTTAATGAATAAAAATTAAAAGTTCTAAAACAAGAATAATAAAATAATCGTAATGTATAACAAGCAGTAAAACCAATGGAAATAAAGAATACTAAATATACAAATAAATTAAAATATCTTATTATTATTGTTTCTATAATTAAATCTTTTGAGTAAAACCCTCTTAAAAAAGGTAATCCGCATAATGATAAGTTTCTAATATTAAAAATTGTGCAAGTTAAAGGCATTGTTTTTATACAATTTCCTATAAAACGGATATCTTGACAATTTAAATAATTATGAATTATATTACCCGCACATATAAATAACAATGCTTTAAATAATGCATGGGTTAAAAGATGAAAAAAAGCTAACATTTCTCTACCCAATATTAAAATTCTGAATATTAAACCTAATTGTCTCAAAGTAGAAAGAGCAATAATTTTTTTTAAATCAAATTCAAATGTAGCCCCTAAACCTGATATAAATATAGTAATTATAGAAAATAATAAAATTGTATATAATAAATTTGTTCTTAATGAATTAATAAATCGAATTATTAAATAAACACCCGCAGTTACTAAGGTAGAAGAATGAACTAATGAAGACACAGGTGTTGGAGCTGCTATAGCAGCAGGAAGTCAAGAAGAAAACGGAATCTGAGCTCTTTTTGTTATAGCAGCAATCACAATAAATAAAGAAATTAATCATAAATTTTCATTTTGTTTAATTTCACTTAAATAAAACATAAAATTTCATCTTCCAAAATTTAAAAATCAAGCAATTGTTAATAAAATTGCTACATCCCCAATTCGATTAGTTAATGCAGTTAACATCCCGGCATTATAAGATTTATTATTTTGATAATAGATAACTAAACAATAAGAAACTAAACCCAATCCATCTCAACCAAGAAGAATTCTAATAAGATTAGGCCTAATAATTAATAATATTATTGAAATAATAAATAAAAAAACTAGGAAAATAAAACGTTTAATAAAAATTTCTTCTTTCATATATTCTTTTCTATAAAGAATAATAAGGCTAGAAATATATAAGACAAAGCTTATAAATATAAAAGTTATTCAATCAAAATATAAGGTTATTATAATTCTTCTGGAATTTAATCTAATTAAATCAAATTCAATGAATACTAATTTATTAAAAATTAAAAAATAAATTCTAAAAAAAAATATAATAATTCTTAAAAATAAAGTGATAAAAAAATAGTTTATACAAATATTTATAACTTAAAATAAATTTATAACTTCAATTCCACAAATTAATATTTTTATTAAACTATTTAAGTAATATAAAATTAAATTGAATATCAAAATTATAAGATTTAGTGGAGTTCAATGTAAAAACAATAATAAAAATTCTCGTAAATAAGGGTTATAAAAATTTATTATTCCGTTATAAAATATTCCATGTTGACTAAATCCATATAAATACAAAGAATAGGCTGCTCTGAAAAATGAAGTTAAAGCTAAAAAAATTGTATTTATTTTTCTGTATATGATAATTCTATTAATTAGATAAATTTCACCTAGTAAATTTAATGAAGGAGGAGCAGCTATATTTGAACAGATAAGAAGAAATCAAATTATTGAAAGTTTTGGAATTAAATTTAATATACCTTTATTTAGATAAAGTCTTCGTCTAAGAACTCGCTCATAATTAATATTTGCTAAACAGAATAATCCTGAAGAACATAAACCATGACCAATCATTATAATTAATGATCCTGAAAATCCCCATCTATTTAAAGATAAAATCCCTCTTAAGACAATTGCTATATGACCAATTGAAGAATAAGCAATTAAAGATTTTATATCTCTTTGACGTAAACATAAAATTGAAACTATTAGTCTCCCTATTATTCTAATTCCAATAAAAATTGAATTTAAAAAATTAATTTTTAAAAATATAATTATAAACCGTAAAAGACCATAACCTCCTAATTTTAACATTACTCCTGCTAAAATTATTGATCCTGATACAGGGGCTTCAACATGAGCTTTAGGAAGTCATAAATGGATAAAATATATAGGAATTTTAACAAAAAAAACTAAATTAATTAAAACATATAGTAAGACTCTATTAATTTGTCTAAAAAAAAATAAATTTATGGAAAAAAAATTATTATAACAAAAGAATAAAGAAATTATTATTGGAAGTGAAGCAAAAAGTGTATAAAATAAAAGATATATTCCTGCTTGTAAACGTTCAGGTTGATAACCTCACCCTATAATTAAAATTAATGTTGGAATTAAACTTGCTTCAAAAAAAATATAAAATAAAAATATATTTAATGATGAAAAGCACAAAAATAAAAAAATTATTAATATTAGTACCATAAATTTAAATATATTATCTCAATTTAATTTTTTAAAAATTATTTCTCTAGACAAAATTATTAATGAACAAATTCATAAGCTTAATATAATCATTCTAAAAGATAATATATCCAAGCTAAATTCTATAAAAATCTTGTTTAAAAAAAAATTAAAACAAAAATTAATTGAAAATTTAAAAAAAAGGAAAAACCATAATATTAAATTTATTCAATAATTCAATATAAAAGAAAGAGGAATTATAAATATTATAAAAAATAAACTTGTTATCATAAAAAATTGAATCTTTGAAAATAATCATTTCCGTGAGTTCGAATTAAAGAAACCAGAATTGAAAGACCGATTACTCCTTCACAGACTCTGAATGTTAAGAAAACTATAGAAAAAAAATATTCAAAATTAAATATTCTTAAATATAAAAATAAAGTTAAAAAAATTCTTAAAACTATAAATTCTAGGCTTAATAATATTAATAATAAATGTTTACGTTTTATTCCAAATGAAATTAACCCACATAAAAAAATAAGTAAATATAAATTAATTAAAGTTAACATTAGTTTTTGTAATTTAAATTAAAATACTGATTTTGTAATTCAGAAATAAACTAAGTTTTAAAAACTTCAAGAATGAAAAATTTCATCTTTAATTTCCAAAATTAATATTTTTTAAACTAATTCTTGATTATTATATACTTAATATTAATGTTATCATTTTTATTTATCTTATTTTCACATCCTATTACCATGGGAATAACACTTTTATTTCAAACAGTAATTGTAAGAATAATAACATTATTATTATTTTCTAATTCTTGATTTTCTTATATGATTTTTTTAATTTTAATTGGAGGGTTATTAATCTTATTTATATATATAACAAGAATTGCATCAAATGAAAAGTTTAAATTTAATTTTAATTTAATTTATTTTCTAACTTTTTACTTCATTTTTTTTTTAATTTTGGATAAAAAATTAAATTTTATTATTAAAACAGAAATATTATTTCAGTTTAATATTTGTTTAACAAAATTTATTCAACCAATAAGAAATTTAATTCTTTTGTTTTTAATAACTTATTTATTTTTTATTTTAGTTGCTTCAGTTAAAATTTCGTCTTCTTCAGGAGGAGCTTTACGCCAAATATTTAACTAATGAAAATTAATATTCGAAAATATTCACCTTTAATAAAAATTTTTAATAAAGCTTTAATTGATTTACCTTCTCCATCTAATATTAACATCTTTTGAAATTTAGGATCTTTACTTGGGTTATGTTTAATAATTCAGATTGTTACAGGAATTTTTCTTGCTATACATTATTGCCCTAGAATTGATATAGCATTTAATAGAGTAATTCATATTTGTCGTGATATAAATTTTGGTTGATTAATTCGAGTCATTCACGCTAATAGAGCTTCAATATTTTTTATTTGTATTTATATTCATTTAGGTCGTGGATTATATTATGGATCATACAAATTAGCTGAAACATGAATAATTGGAGTAATTATATTATTTATAATTATGGCTACTGCTTTCTTAGGTTATGTTCTTCCTTGAGGACAAATATCTTTTTGAGGGGCTACAGTAATTACAAATTTATTATCAGCAGTTCCTTACTTAGGTGAACAAATTGTACAATGAATTTGAGGAGGATTTGCTGTAGATAATGCAACTTTAAATCGATTTTTCAGACTTCATTTCTTTTTGCCTTTTATTATCTTAGCTTTTATAATAATTCATTTTTTATTTTTGCATCAAACAGGTTCAAGTAATCCATTAGGATTAAATAGAAATATTGATAAAATTTTTTTTCATCCATTTTATTTATTTAAAGATCTTTTAGGGTATTTAATTTTTTTTACATTTATAATTATTATTGTATGTGTATTTCCTTATAATTTAAGAGATCCTGATAATTTTATTTTAGCTAATCCTCTATCTACGCCTGTTCATATTCAGCCTGAATGGTACTTCCTTTTTGCATATGCAATTTTACGATCAATTCCTAATAAATTAGGAGGAGTGATTGCACTAGTTATGTCAATTGCTATTTTTTTTTTTGTTCCTTTATATAAAAAAAAATTTTTAAGCAATCAATTTTATTTTTTAAATAAATTAATTTTTTGAATTTTTATTTCTTTAGTAATTTTATTAACATGAATTGGAATACGATCAGTTGAAGATCCTTATATTTTCATAGGCCAAATTTTAACTTTATCTTATTTTATTTACTTTCCTTTAAATATTATTGTTTATTTAAATTATGATAAAATTTTATTTCTTTAGTCAAAGAGCTTGAAAAAGCTTATATTTTGAAAATATAAGAAAGAATAAAATTTCTTTTGATTTATACTAAATTTTGTTAACTAAATAAAAAAGATAATTAAAAATATTTTTAAATTAAAAAATATTATTAAATAATTCAGAGAAATTGGAAGAAATCTTTTTCATGCTAAATACATAAGTTTATCATAACGAAAACGAGGTAATGTTCCTCGAACTAAAATAAAAAGAAATACAAGAAAAGAAGCTTTTAAAAAAAATATTAATGAAAATATTGTACTTCTTAAGAATAGTAAACAAGAAATAAATCTCATAAAAATAATATTAGAATATTCAGCTAAAAAAATTATTGCAAAACCACCTCTTCTATATTCAATATTAAATCCTGATACAAGTTCAGATTCACCTTCAGCAAAATCAAAAGGTGTTCGATTAGTCTCTGCGAGACAAGAAATAAATCATATTATAAATAATGGGAGCGTAATAAATATAAAGATAATATAATATTGGAATCTTATAATATTAACAAAATTAAAAGACAAGCATATAAAAATTAATGATATTAAAATTAGAGATAAACTAACTTCATAAGAAATTGACTGAGCAATACATCGTAAACTACCAAGTAAAGAAAAATTTCTATTTGATGATCACCCTGCTATTATAATACAATAAACTCTTAAACTCGAAATACATAAAAAAAATAAAATTGAAAAGTTAAAATTCAAAAATCACGAAATAAAAGGAATTGATAATCAAAGAAATAAAGAAATTAAAAGATTAATTATAGGCATAAAATAATAAATATATAAATTTGACATAAAAGGAAATCTCTGCTCTTTTCTAAATAATTTAATTGCATCTCTGAAAGGTTGCAAAATTCCTATATAACCAGTTTTATTAGGACCTTTACGAATTTGAATGTAACCTAAAATTTTCCGTTCTAATAAAGTCAAAAAGGCTACACTAATTAAAATAAAAATAATTAATATTAATATTGAAAAAATAACAATTATTAAATCAAATAAATACAATATTAACTGTAAAATTTACATATTTAGATTCTAAATCTAATGCACTAATCTGCCAAAATAATATTAGAATTCAAAAGTAATTCTTTGAATTTTATAAATGGTCCTTTCGTACTAATATATAATTAATTTTAAAAGATAGAAACCAACCTGGCTTACACCGGTTTAAACTCAGATCATGTAAAATTTTAAAAGTCGAACAGACTTAATTTTTAAGCTTTTGCACTTTAAATAAATTTTAATCCAACATCGAGGTCGCAAACTTTTCTATTGATAAGAACTCTCAAGAAAAATTACGCTGTTATCCCTAAAGTAATTTAATCTTGTAATCTAAAATTTAGGATCAAAGAGTCAATTAATATTGGTTTTTATTAATAAAGTTAATTTAGTTTTTTTGTCACCCCAACAAAATAAATTTTGTAATAAAATAGTAGTTTTTCAATAAAATTTTATTTTAAGTTTATAAAACTTTATAGGGTCTTCTCGTCTTTTTAAATCATTTAAGCTTTTTAACTTAAAAATAAAGTTTAATTTAATTAGATAGAGACAGAAAATTTTTCATTTAACCTTTCATTCCAGCTTATAATTAATAAACTAATTATTATGCTACCTTTGTACAGTCATGATACTGCAGCCATTTAAATTATCATTGGGCAGGTTTTACTTTAAATGAATTCAAAAAAAAATGTTTTTAATAAACAGTTGAAAATTATATTTGCCGAGTTACTTTATCTAAATTAAAAATTTATTTATATACATAAATAAATAATTTACTAATTTAATCATTATTTTTTAACTTAAAAAATTTTAATTAAAACTTAAATATAAAATTAAATCGTAAAAAAATTAAATTTTTAAATAGTTAATTATAAAATAATATAAAAAATAAAAAATTCTAATTTTAAATTTTATTTAATTTAAATAAAATTTTAATCTATAAATTACAGCTTATCCCGTAAAATATTTAAATAAACTGTTAATAAAATAAAAATTTATATAATTATCAGTTTAAAACCTAATTAAATTAGTTTCTTTAAGAACCAGATATATTTAAATTCGGTTAACATCTTATTTCCAATTTAAAATTTTAAATAATTATATTACATTAAAATAAATTTTAAATTAAATCATTTAAATTCGGGAAATTTAAATTTTTAAATTTATTTTAATTAACCCTGATACACAAGGTACAAAAAAAAAATTTCTTTAAAAAATTTAAAATTATCCATTTCTGTAATTTAATAATAAAAATTTTTTCGTAAAAATTAATAAAATAAAATTATTTTTTTTATAAATTTATAACATAAAAATTAATAAATTAATCAATTCAAATCAAATTGTAACAATTATCTTTTTAATGTAAATAAAATGCTTATATAGCTTTAATTTGTTATTCTAGACTCACTTTCCAGTAAATCTACTTTGTTACGACTTATTTTTCTTTAAAGAAAAAGCGACGGGCAATATGTGCATATTTTAGAGCTAATTCACTTTATAAAGATATAAAAATTACTTTCAAATCCATTTTCAATAATTTTTTATTTTTTACTTCTAAATATAAATATAATGTAACCCATTAAATCTAAAATATAAACTACATCTTGATTTGAAGTTAACTTTATTTTAAATCCTAAATAATTATCTTTAAAAATTTTTTTAACAACGATATATAAATTTAAAATTTTAGTTATTTCCATTGTGGACTATCAATTAATAAACAGATTCCTCTGACAAGATTAAAATACTGCCAAAACTTTAGATTTTGAAATCTTCAATTTTAATAATCTAAAATTTTTATTTACATTTATAATAATAGGGTATCTAATCCTAGTTTAATTAAAAAATTTTTAAATATCTAAATAAAAAAAAATATATTTTAAATTTAAAATTTCACTTAAATAAATTTAATTTTTATATTAAAATTTCTTATTATTTTTTTTAAAAAGTTGACTTTTATAATTTGTATAACCGCTACTGCTGGCACAAATTTAGTTTATAAAAATTTAAATGTCTTAATCTAAGTTTTCTTAATTGTTAAAATTTAAATACTAAATTTTAGTTATTTAAGAATAAATATATATATACAAAATTAACCAAACAACTTTAAAATTAAGATTAATTTTTATGACAATAAAAAATTACTAGATTAGAAATAATTAACAAGTAATATTTAAAATATTGGTTTAAGCCCCCCTAAACCAAATTTTAATTTTATTTCAATAAAAAATTACTAAATTAAAATAATTAACAAGTAATATTTAAAATATTGGTTTAAGCCCCCCTAAACCAAATTTTAATTTTATTTCAATAAAAAATTACTAAATTAAAATAATTAACAAGTAATATTTAAAATATTGGTTTAAGCCCCCCTAAACCAAATTTTAATTTTATTTCAATAAAAAATTACTAAATTAAAATAATTAACAAGTAATATTTAAAATATTGGTTTAAGCCCCCCTAAACCAAATTTTAATTTTATTTCAATAAAAAATTACTAAATTAAAATAATTAACAAGTAATATTTAAAATATTGGTTTAAGCCCCCCTAAACCAAGATTAATTTTCATATTTATAAAAAATTACTAGATTAGAAATAATTAACAAGTAATATTTAAAATATTGGTTTAAGCCCCCCTAAACCAAATTTAAAATTTTTTAATAATTTTTATAAATAACTTATATATAAGTTATTAATAACTTATCTATTAATATAAATATATATATAAGTTATTAATATCTATATATTAATATATATATATATATAAATAAGGTATATATATATATTAAAAGTTATATCTTATGAATCTTTTTAATAATAAATTACGGTAATTCACTGAAATCATTTAGAACATATATAGAAAGAAAAAAAAAAGAATATATATAACTTATAATGATATATATATATATATAAGTTATAAATAACTTATTTTACTATATATATATATAAATATATAAGTTATTAATAACTTATATATATTGATGATCATGAACAAAATTATAACTAAATTAAATAAAAATTTAATTAGATGTTATTCAATCTAGTTTATGTTAGTAAAATAATTTTAAATATAAAAAAAAAAAAAAAATAAAAAAAATTTAAAAAATTTAAAAATTTTAAAAAAAAATATAACCAAAAATTAAATTAGGACAAAAATTCTTGGTTCACTAA